CTGGTCTGATTCAAGATTTTATAAGAATCAAGTTAGTGCAACCACATATGTCTTATATACGAAAAAGAAATGATCCATTAGGGCCCGGATTAATCTCGGATTCGGATAATGGGTCAAGTCGTATCAATCCATTTTATTCTATTTATTCCACGGAAAGGATTCAAGAATCCCTTAGCCAAAATCAAGGAACTATTCATATGTTCTGGACTAGAAGTAAGGAATCTCAATCTTTGATAATTTTGTCATCAGCTAATTGTTTTCAAATGGGCCCATTCAACGATGTAAAACATTACAATGGGATAAAAGAATCAAGTCAAAATAATCCTCTAATTCCAATTAGGAATTCGTTAGGACCTTTAGGAACAGCATGCCAAATTGTGAATTTTTATTACCTTTTAAAAACCCATAATCAGATCTCGGTAACTAAATATTTCCAACTTGACAATTTAAAACAGACTTTTCAAGTACTCAAAAATTTTTTACTTAAATATTATTTAATGGACGAAACCGGGAGAAGTTATAATTCCAATCCATGCAGTAACCCCCTTTTGAATCCATTCAACTTGAATTGGTACTTTCTCCATCATAATTATTGTGAAAAAAAATCGATAATAATTACCCTTGGGCAGTTTTTTTGTGAAAATGGCTGTATAGCCAAACATGGACCACACCTAAAATCGGGTCAAGTTATAAATGTTAAAATTGACTCTGTAGTAATAAGATCGGCGAAATCTTATTTGGCCACGCCAGAAGCAACTCTTAATGGCCATTATGGAGAAATACTTTTCGAAGGAGATACATTAGTTACATTTATATATGAAAAGTCAAGATCTGGTGATATAACGCAGGGTCTTCCAAAAGTAGAACAAGTGTTAGAAGTGCGTTCGATTGATTCAATATCAATGAACCTAGAAAAGAGAGCTGAGGGCTGGAACGAGTGTATAACACGAATTCTTGGAATTCCTTGGGGATTCTTGATTGGTGCTGAACTAACTATAGCCCAAAGTCGTATCTCTTTGGTTAATAAAATCCAAAAGGTGTATCGATCCCAGGGTGTACAGATTCATAATAGACATATAGAAATTATTGTACGTCAAATAACATCAAAGGTCTTGGTTTCAGAAGAAGGAATGTCTAATGTTTTTTTACCCGGAGAATTAATTGGAGTTTTACGAGCGGAACAAGCGGGGCGTGCTTTGGAAGAAGCTATTTGGTACCGAACCATATTATTGGGAATAACAAAAGCATCTTTAAATACTCAAAGTTTCATATCAGAGGCGAGTTTTCAAGAAACTGCTCGAGTTTTAGCAAAAGCCGCTTTACGCGGTCGTATCGATTGGTTGAAGGGTCTGAAAGAGAATGTTGTTCTAGGGGGGATGATACCCGTTGGTACTGGATTCAAAGGATTAGTGCACCGTTCAAGGCGACATAAAAACATTTCTTTTGAAACCAAAAAGAAGAATTTACTTGAGTGGGAAATGAGAGATATTTTGTTCCACCACAGAGAATTTTTTTCTTTTTGCATTTCAAAGAATGTACATGATACATCAGAACACTCATTTCTAGGATTTAATGATTCCTAAGAGCGGATTCACCCGGCTTTTTGTGTTGCAGTCATTTGATTTGGTAATAGTAATCAAAATAATAACGAATCAAATAAAAAGAATAAAAAAACCTGAATGGCTTGAGTCATGTATCACCGGCCAATCTCCGTTCGAAGAGAAGGTTCCATGGGAACAATTTTTTATTTTTAGGGTACTTCTTCTCTTTAAATTTAAAGAAAAAAAAAGAGAAAAAGTGTGGGGAGAAATGACAAGAAGATATTGGAATATCCATTTGGAAGAAATGATGGAAGCGGGAGTTCATTTTGGTCATGGTACTAGGAAATGGAATCCCAGAATGGCACCTTATATCTCTGCAAAGCGTAAAGGTATTCATATTATAAATCTTACTAGAACGGCTCGGTTTTTATCAGAAGCTTGTGATTTAGTTTTTGATGCAGCTAGTAGGGGAAAACAATTTTTAATTGTTGGGACCAAAAATAAAGCAGCTGATTTAGTAGCACGGGCTGCAATAAAGGCTCGTTGTCATTATGTTAATAAAAAATGGCTTGGTGGTATGTTAACAAATTGGTATACTACAGAAACGAGACTTCATAAGTTCAGGGACTTGAGAACAGAACAAAAGACGGGTGGACTCAACCGTCTTCCGAAAAGAGATGCGGCTGTGTTGAAGAGACAACTATCTCACTTGCAAACATATCTGGGCGGGATTAAATATATGACAGGGTTACCCGATATTGTAATAATTGTTGATCAGCAAGAAGAATATACGGCTCTTCGAGAATGCATCATGTTGGGAATTCCAACGATTTGTTTAATCGATACAAATTGTGACCCGGATTTAGCAGATATTTCGATTCCAGCGAATGATGACGCTATAGCTTCACTCCGATTAATTCTTAACAAATTAGTATTTTCAATTTGCGAGGGTCGTTCTAGCTATATACGAAATTCTTGATTAATAATAAAATTGTGTGTAAATTATTTTTGAAACTCCATAGAATAGATTTATTGAATTGGTTACGATTCCGGAATTGCACAAAAGAGATAAAACTAACTGAGGCTATTGTATGATTAGTTGATATTAAAAATATACAAATCAAGTGAGGAAGTTGAAAAAGAGATGGTTAAATCAAAATAATTCCTTTTTAAAGTTATATTTCTTTCATAGGATAATATGAATGTTTTATTATGTTCCATCAATACACTAAAGGGATTATACGCTATATCCGGCGTGGAAGTAGGACAACATTTCTATTGGCAAATCGGCGGTTTCCAAGTCCACGCCCAAGTCCTTATTACTTCTTGGGTTGTAATTACTATCTTATTAGCTTCGGCTATTATAGCTGTTCGTAATCCTCAAACCATTCCTACCGATAGTCAAAATTTTTTTGAATATGTCCTTGAATTCATTCGAGACGTGAGTAAAACCCAGATTGGAGAAGAATATGGTCCATGGGTTCCATTTATTGGAACCATATTTCTATTTATTTTTGTTTCGAATTGGTCGGGGGCTCTTTTACCTTGGAAAATCATACAGTTACCCCATGGTGAGTTAGCCGCACCCACAAATGATATAAATACTACCGTTGCTTTAGCTTTACTGACGTCAGTAGCATATTTCTATGCGGGTCTTACCAAAAAGGGATTAGGTTATTTCAGTAAATACATTCAACCAACTCCAATCCTTTTACCCATTAACATCTTAGAAGATTTCACAAAACCCTTATCCCTTAGTTTTCGACTTTTCGGAAATATATTAGCTGATGAATTAGTAGTTGTTGTTCTTGTTTCTTTAGTACCTTTAGTGGTTCCTATACCTGTCATGTTTCTTGGATTATTTACAAGCGGTATTCAAGCTCTTATTTTTGCAACTTTAGCTGCGGCTTATATAGGAGAATCCATGGAAGGCCACCATTGACTAGTGAGTTTTTTTTAGCTTAACCCGCAGCAATGTAGACGCGTATCAAATCAAGCTCCTTAGGGAACATAAATATCGAAATTAAGGTATAAATTAAGGTATATATGATCGAGAGATAGTAAAACAGATATTACGGTATTAAGATTAAGGAATTGTAGAATAAAGAAAATAGCTCTAAAAGATCTTTTTCCTACTCTAACACAACACATGAATAGTTAGTTTACGTTATGGGGGAAAGACATGTATATGTGATATTAGCTATTAACTAAGTAGATATTAACTAAAGATATATCAAATTTGCCCTACGACATATATGTTAATTTATATAGGGAATAGGGGATTCGAACGAAAGTTCTTCAAAAAAGAGATATCGAGGTATTTCTGATAATTTGCGAATATTATTATTTCAATTCTGGTTTCTTAGTAATTTTGACTGGATAAATCCATGGAATAAGTAAGTCATAATTCATTGGTTGATTGTATCATTAACTATTTTTTTTTTGTTTTGGTGCGAGGAATTGCTCATGGATCCACTGATTTCTGCCGCTTCCGTTATTGCTGCTGGATTGGCCGTTGGGCTTGCTTCTATTGGACCAGGAGTTGGTCAAGGTACCGCTGCGGGCCAGGCTGTAGAAGGGATCGCGAGACAACCAGAAGCAGAGGGAAAAATACGAGGTACTTTATTGCTTAGTCTGGCGTTTATGGAAGCTTTAACCATTTATGGACTAGTTGTGGCATTAGCACTTTTATTTGCGAATCCCTTTGTTTAATCCTACAAACTACATATAGTTTTTTCTTTCTTTGAGGTTACTCCTGCTTTTTCTTTTTTCAAATTATATTCAAATTTCATTTCTTATTTTATTCCTTCAGACAATAGCCCATGTACATGTAAAGGACTAATTGGGGGAGGGGGAATTGGCACACCAATTAGCTTTCTTCTTTCATTTTCGTATTCCAATGGAACTTTTTTTAAGAAATATTGCAACAAACGAGATAGTTCGAAACTCACATAACATAAGACTCAATATCTAATTCTAATAAGAATCATTCTTATGGGAAATTGCCAATTGAAACCAAATACATTTACATTTTCGAAATCAATATTATTTTTAACTCTATGTATTTTTAACTCTATGTTAGGAGTATTTAGAAAAATAAATAATAGGAAAAATGCTACAATAAAAAAAAATATATAGAGAATTTGTCTTATCTATAAGAATACTCAAGAGGAGATCATATGAAAAATGTAACCGATTCTTTCCTTTCCGTGGGGTATTGGTCATCCGCCGGAAGTTTCGGGTTTAATACCGATATTTTTGCAACAAATCCAATAAATCTAAGTGTAGTACTTGGTGTATTGATTTTTTTTGGAAAGGGAGTGTGTGTGAGTTGTTTATTTCAAGAATAAGCTGGATACGACCAACTGAACTTTTTTTTTGGTATAACTAGTAAAGAAAAGGTGCATGATTCCGCGAATTACTTCTGAATAAATTAAGAAATTCAATTTTAGAACCATA